CACCCCACTGACCAGGCTAGTCTGAACTGACGACCGGCCCGCAAGCTACTCGATTTTCTTTTCTTAGCTGCTCTGGATTCGATTCCCGATGCTACTTACTTACATATGATGTTTTCTTTCACAAGGTAGCGCATCTATATAGCATAGCTGAAAGCGGACAAAAAAAGCTGTTCCCATAGCGTTACGTAGGCTTAGCCTCTTTCTCTATCTACATTTATATATGATAATATCACTAGTGGACAGCGAACAAAAAGATGCCACACTAAGAAAGCAATCCAATCAGGAACAAGGTAGTTAGGGACATGCGGACTAACTGCTCTGACATTCCTGTTTTTTGAAATGAATCTTCGGACCTTCTGCCAGCGCTAACACCATCCGAGCTTGCACTGCCGCTCGAAGAGAGATGCCTGTGAGACCCCCTCCAGTTCTGTAATTCGAAGGAGGTTCTGAGAATTCAAACCCCTCGGCACCTTCCTTACCCCCCTACGAGAAATTTACCCCTATTTTGAAGAGGAAAGCTCCCAGGTTCCGCATCTTAAAAAAGTGCATGACCAGATTGGAAGCACTGAAGTTAATTCGCAATGGGCCAACTCACCCAGCCATGATGCGCATGACAGAAGAGAGCGAGCACAAAATGGAGTTTCCATCTTGGATGAGGCTCACGTCCGGAAAGAATCTTTTTCAAGACTTTCTCCCCTATGTTGAACTTTCTCTATCTTACATTACCTGATTTTGGAATGCACGGGAATTTTCTGGTAGACTTGGACATGTTCCATGGCGCGAAGTCTCTTCTCATCTAATAGCTCTAATTGCGGGGATATCTAAAAAAAGATGCTCTCTCTCATCCACATCAAAATCTTTGTCAAGCTGGACCCTGATGAGGGATGGGAATGGCTGAGTCTGCCCGTACGCAAGTAAGCAACTGGCCAACAATTGTATCGAGCTACATGCCCTTCTCATAAGATGTTGTAAGCTACGGGCCATAAAATCTCCGACGAAGCTTAAAGCAGGCATCAAGAGCTAAGAAGCAGGCCAACAAGTGGATTGAATCTTTTCCAGTCTATTTTATGGCGGATTACCCTCGAAACAAAGGATTTTTATATTCCTTCTGCTTTGGACAAGATAAGTGGACAGATGAGTTGAATAATACAAAGACAGATAAGCTAGGCGAGGTTCCCCCGCAAGCAACTCCCCTTTCCCACTCTCCTTTGGCTGGATCCCTACACTGGCTTGGGACTGGCTCATATCTAACTCAGTGGAAGGCAGGAAGTCGTGGATTCAATAGACTTAATTAAACGTCGGAAAGGTGACCCTGTGTCGTTAAAGACTAACAACATTTTATACCTCCCGTAAGTTCGTTACGCTTAACGCCCACTTAATTAAAGACTCGTTGGTTCACGAACTCTAGAAATGAAAATCTTTATTTGAGTCCTTACCTACAGAAGCAGTTGCCCTTCTCCGGTCCGGATTTACCCGGTGAGGGTGGCGCTTGTGAGTCAACATTGAGACTTTCAATGTATGTTTGGCATCCTGGGAGAGTAGTCCTAGGTACTGAAGTGACTCCCGGGTAGAGAAAGTGCTGGCAGAAAGGAACTCTGCCCTCTCGTCACGCTTGCCGACAACCCTCTTTCTATCCCCCGTCAGTGTAAGAAGAGGAATCAAGTCATGCAGTCTCCAATCCAATCCTTGCTCCCGGAGTCAGTCCTTGGGGTTGATCTCCAGGTCCTGGCTTTAGTAAGGTTACGAATCAAATTAGCCAAAGGTGTGCGTTCGTGAGGCCACTCACTACCCTTAGGTTGGAAATTACATAGAGTAGGGCTATCTCGCTCAAGGAATGCCCTATAGCCGCACTTGGGAGAGGCGGGACTTGACTATAGACCCACAAAAGAAGACTCCAAGGATGAGCAGAGCGAAGTCAATGGATTTCCTTTCGCTAGAAAAGCAGGATGGGGGGCTGTAGAATGACTTTCACTGGCTGAGGCACTCCTCGATGAGTGAGTTGGTTTGCCTGTGCTTCAATCAGATCTGAACCAAGGGCAACTACTGGCTCTAAGCCTATCTGCTGTTGAATAACCAACCGGTGCCAGTCTTTTCTGTTACAGTAAGAGCTGTTGAGTAAATAGAAGCTCTGGTCCTATCCGCTGCTGGTGGTGAAGTCAGTTAAGAAGACTCGGTTGTTGGAGAAGAGAAGGAGCCGCTCTCTTTTCACGAATCCAACTGACATAGGGGCAAGATCTTGACTATTTAAGGGATCCTAATTCGATTAGCTCTGACACTATGAATCGTTTTTCTGTAATACCTATAGGTTAATTAGACTGAACATGGCATGTCTTACTGATTTTATATGATAAGCCAAGGAACTTCTGCACATAGGGAAGGTGCGTAGCCATTCTAAAGGAATGCCTCAGGGCATAGCAAAAAAGGTAGGACTAGTTCTGATTCAATTGCGAAAACTGCTGACAGCGTATTCTCTTTCGGAATCGAATGCCCTCTGTGCATTCTTGCTAAACGCCCTGCTGTTTGAAGAAAAGTAGCGTAGATATTGGTTAGAATCCAATTCGTGCAGAGCTGGTCATGGCTATAATAAACGCAACGCAAGGCTTGCTCCGGCCTATGAGAGATAAAATCTCGGGGTCTATCCTTTCTGGCAGGGTGACTTATTCTAGCTTTAGCACGAGGGAAGTATAAAGAAAAGTGCCAACAATGCGCTTATGAGTAGCTCTCGCATGCCCCAAAAGAGAGGAGGAACTGGTTGGAACTGCATCTATCCCACTGGCTTAAAGGTAGCTCAAGAAAGACCCATATTTAAAGTAAGCTCACCTGGATCATATGCTCTCAGCTGGATCTACAGACAAAGCTACTCAAACTTCTATTTATTATTATTATCCGGAGACGAAGACTGGTAAACTCGCTTGAAGGGATGAAATGACTCGAGGCGAAACAAGAAGGGATCGCCATCAAAAGAAAAGCTTCTCCGACTTCAACTGGATTGCCGGTAGATGGAATGGGACTATCAACTACTGATATACTACCTGGAGGGGCTTCCGGCTTAGAAAGAAAAGCAATGGCTGCCTGCAGTTGAATGAGTTGGATCGGATGCTGGAGCGGCCATCAGTCGCAGGGATTTCAACTTCTTTTCTCGATGGAAGGACAAGCAGAATGAATGACCGGGGAAGTGACAAATCAGGAATCCAGAAGCTAGAAAGCATCTCTAGGTCGGATGCTTATCCCCTTCCAACCCCCTATCAATCTTTCTTCATTGGCCCTGCCCGTACTATTACTAGATTGAGCACCAGAACCGAACTAAGGTAAGGCTCGTTCCATTATAAATTTCTCCTAAAGCTTGAAGCGGATTAGCACAGAAAGCCTGGCAGTAAGTATTTTAGAAGAATTGAAAAAACGAAAATTTCTGTAAATCAGGACTTTCTTTAAAGAAAAATGGTCTATCTCTGGTTCAAAGCCCTATTTTAGATATAGAGAGGAAAAATCCCATTTCATTCGGGTTTTCTTTTCTGAAATTCCTTATCCCGGAAGTAGCTAACCTAACTTCATATGGATTCGTAAGGATCAACTGGGAATAAAACTCAACGTTGCGAGCTCCAAAAGTGATCCTGTCTGGTAAACAAAGATTCGAATTCGAGATTGGCAGAGAAAGGGCCCGTGCGAGCACGAACCAAAGGAAGGTGCCAAGCCGAAGTGTACAAATCTCATAGGTCAATATCTGCTCAGTCTCTGTTAGCAGCTTCCTTTCCACCGTCATTGGACTAGGCTTCCCGGATCCCCTTTCTTCGGTGCTGACAAAGAACTAGACGGTCAAGAAATCTCCCCTATTCATTAGCTTAGGACTTTCTCAATGGGATTGTTTTCTTTCCCATGAGGCTTTCTGACTGGAGAAAGGAATGTCAGGTGGGCTTGCGCTGTAGAGAAGTGTTGAGACAGAGATTTGTCCTCGGAGAGGAGGCCCAACAGGGTGCAGTGGCTATTACAATTACACTTTCTTTAGAAAAAGGTTTGAAGGGATGCTACAATCTTGTATCTTGTCTAAGCAGGAAGGTTATTTTTATTCACACCATTGGAAGTTTTTTGGGGAATTGAATCAGAAGTAGCGGCACATTCATCTGCTTATTTAACTTAACAGCGGCCCCTGCTTCTATTTCTATTAGTGAAAGCGGAATCCAATACCAAAAAACCAACTAAAGTTAGCCCCATGTGGGACTTCTTAAGTAATATGAGCGAGGAAGGGAATTATCCGATCTAAAGCCAAGCCAGAACTAGCCATTGGATTTGAATGCCCATCTGAGATGATAATCCGATCTTATTCGCCGACATTCAACTAGAGGACAGCGTTTACGCTAGGAATTGATGGCATGAATAGGCAGCCTATTGAATCCGCTGCAGGAGCAGGAGGAGTAGCACGTTTTCGACCAGGAACAGCAGATAAGCTAACAGAAAACGATCTTTAGCAGAGGATTTAGGCACATTCAATTCAACACGATTATCGGCATAAAGCCTGTTTGCCCCTTCCTGACCTTTCGGATCAATTGCTATTGAATCAGATCTTCTCCTAGCGTAATAACAAAGATTCTCTACCTTGTATTTACTTAGAATAGAGATGTAGAAATGAATATATAGACTTTCTATCTTTCATAGTAGATGTGATTTTCAGGAGGAAGCTTTGCTTACATTGTTTGCTCGGTACGAAGGAGTGGAACGAGTGGTTGGTTAATAAGTGTGAAACGGAACCTTCTTCAAAGATGTATGGAGAATGAGACTACGGGTCTGCTCTGATTTGACTTTTTCTTATTCTTAAAAAGAAGAGTGACTGGGTCTGTTGATGCGGAATCACGCTCTGTAGGATTTGAACCTACGGCATTGGGTTTTGGAGACCCACGTTCTACCGAATTGAACTAAGAGCGTCAAGGTCAGGATATCCCCCAATTCCTCTCCCGTTGGTCGAGTACGCTCCACTCTTTATCCTTTCGGTTGAGCACAAGTGAACTTCCCTTTCATTCAAGTCTGCTTTGTTTAGAGAGACTTTCTATATGCAATTTGTCTTAGAAAGGGACTTGCTTACTCTGATATCTATGAGCTCACTGGGAAGAAGAAGAAGAAGTGACTGCGTTTATCTTCTCCTCGCTTCGGGCTACGTACCGTATCATCCTGGTAAGAAAGAGACAGGAGAGAATTGCACAAGTCGAAACTTCTCATCCAGTAAGTCCAATTTCGATTTCTAGGATAGGGCTAAGTTATAAGTTATTTCCATTCTTCTTTCAGCCTAAGCTCGGTTACACTGCATTCCGCTTTTGAAATGGATGGAATCGACTGTGCTCGACCTAGGTAGGGTACTGATTCCACTGCGAAAAAGATTCCATTTCTTTTCATTTACCAAGCACGAACAAAATGAAAGGATGACGATCCAATGCATCGATCTCCGCACACACCAGAGCAATAAACACGCTCTCTCTGCCCTCTTATCAAGGAAACAGGATCCCTGCTCCTGCCTGAGAAGTAAGTGCACCGAAGCTGAAAGTGGAGGAAAACATAGTTGAGCCGAAGGTCATCTGTAGAGAGATCTTCTTTATTTTATTGCTGGAAATGCCTTTGATTGGAGGTGAGGGACCAATGCTATGGCTGTTGGTGAAGTGAATTGATCCTCGGGCATGGTTTCGAGCCTTTCTCCTTCCTTATCCTTAAGCATTCCTTAATGGATGGCTCGGTATAATGTTTTATGGGTCATATTTATTGTTTGGACGTTCCTTCGCGGATCTCTTAATCCATAGCATGTTCCTGCAAGGAAAGACTTTTTAAGAATTTAGAAAAAGCAGCTCTAACCGTGGGCTACCTTGGAAGGTAAGATGGCAGGGCTAATCAGTCAACCGGAAATTAGGATAATAATAAGGCTTTTCCATCTCATCCATTTATCGGAGTCGCTAGCTTTTGCTAGTAAATTGATCAGGACGAGGTGTTCAATTACTGGGGCGGATTCGTGACAAAATAGGGCATCCTAGCCGGGCAATAGCTCGAGGTACTCTCGCTTCTTTCTAATGAACAAATAGACTTCCTTTGAAGTTGAACACTTTCTCAATTGTGAGCTGGAAAGTGAGTCTGAAGCGAGTTGGTATGGTCTAGGGCTTCCGATTCACACCCTCTCATACATACCCATCTGCCCTTAATAGAGTTACGATGAAATAGCCTGTTTTGGGGCATAAACCTTATTTATAGAAGGGAAAACCTTAGGAAAATAATACATTTGACTCAACCCCGTGTTTTTAGGCATCGACCTGCTTTTGGGTTAGGACGAGCTTTGAAAAAGCCTATTTTTGATTAGTTTATCTGGTATAGGAGAATGAAAAACTTTATAATTTTGGCTTGTCTATTAGTGGAAATGGGCCGATGAGCTTTACTTTAGCCCCTGGGCTGGATCAAACAATTCTCTTTTCGAAGCCGTGCATTAACTAAAAAAGGCTTGTGGGCTGGCTTTCACCGGGGGGAAGGTTAAAATTAGAAGATATATGCCAATATAGCTTCAGTGGATCTAGTGGGAATGAGATTCTATGCCCAAGTCAGTCTCTTACTTAAGAGGCAGACTCTCTCGTTCTTCCAGTTTCCTTCGATTCTGTAGATTAGTCATCTGGACTCGTCAGTCTTGTTGGTAGCCGCCCGTAGTCCCTTTTTCCAGTCTCAGGGAAGGATTCAGATAGAACCGATTCAACAACAGAGGAAAAAACTTTCTATTCCAAGGAGGTGGGAAGGGCTTTCAGTCCAGACTCATTCTTCTAGGTCCAATTCCACACGGAGCGGCAATCAAGATGGCAAGGAAAGTCATTGATAGAAAGATTGCTACTCTAGCTTCGCTAATGAGAGTTGGGAGTTGAGTTGCATCTTTGCTTCTCTTTCTTTCCTGGTCTTTTCGGAGGGTCAAGGTGAACTCGGATGGGTGCGCCAAGGCTAATCCGGGTGAGGCAGGAAAAAATCATTATATAGGATGCCCTTGGGCAGTGGTTGGCTTGTGACTTGGGAATCTGTAGTCGTCTTAGGCGTGTAACCGGTCCGGTACCTTCGTGGTACTAACATGGTCTACAAAACCTAAGTGAGTTTGCATCCAGTCATGGATGGATGACAGTCATGCAGCTCACACCTTCGGTCATACCAAGGTGCCCTATCTATATAGGGTTCCCACGCAATGATGGGTTGGTGTCGAAGACCAATCTTGTGAAGGACGCAGAGGGCTAATTCCTTCTCGTCGCTCAATCAATCTGGAGTAAGAAGCCGGCTACCAGCACGAGTGTACACATCTTGGGATGGTACATCTTGTGACCACCAGCATTGCAGGGCACTGAATGAGAGTTTTCATTCTCCATCCTGAAGCCTGTGTGAGCAGCCATGGCTCTCTCTTTGACGGTTACTTCTTGAGAGAACTAAAAAAAGGCGTAAAGCCAGCCCTCCATTAGCATAGGAGAACCTGATTCCAGCCATACTATTAGAAAGTCACTTCTATCTTTAGACTTGTTAGGAGTAGACAGGCTTTAGGCATAGGCAACCTAGCTTACTCGTTTTGATAGTTTCCGCTATGACTATGTTATGTATGTAATTACGGTCTTTGTTGGATATTGTTTAACCTAAGCGTAGACTTTCTATTATCTTTTTCAACCCATTCATAGGACCACCGCCTACCGCATTCCTGCCCCGGCCTTTTCTTTCGCCCGACACAATTGATTCGTCATGGGGAACCCTAGCTTGAGGCTTGCTTGTCTCAATCAATTTTATTGCTTTAACTAGTCATGCTATGGAGAATTCCAATTGAGAGCCAACTGCTTCATGCCCCAGATCGCGGGGATTCTTATTGTGTGTGGTCATATTTCCTATTCATTGAGTAAAGGGCCGCGTTAGACCCGCCCGCAAGGCTTTCATCGGAGCACATCGCTTTCGCTCCTTAGTTTCTCAGTGGAAGAGGACCTTTCTCGATCAACTATCTTACTTGAATGAAGAAAGAAGTCAACTTTCTATACAAAATTATCTGAATAGCCGAATAAAGGAATTTTGGGCTTGATAGCCACTCCCCTGAAAAACTGCAAAGAAGACGATTCGCTACTTCCGAATCGCTGCATCCAGCTCCTCCAGTCTCCTCGATTGGCCCCCTTCGCCGTTGTGATCCCCTTAGTTCACTATTTTCTTGTATATAGAGTAGAGTGCCTGTCTGTGATTCGGGTTTGGATATTCTCCCGTCTTCCCTGCCGAGCAATCCCTCTCTCTTTACCTGCTACTGTGCTAAGGCTTCCCTTCTAACAGCAAATAGGCCAGACCAAGCGCTCGAAAGCAAGTAAAGAATTAGCTCAGGTGAACAGAAAGAAGAAAGAATCAAAAGAAGAAGAGGAGATAGTATCCCAGGAAAGAGGATATAGAAAAGGAAAGGTATCCCCCATTGAAGAAGCTGGTAGTTTTTCGGGTGGATTGCTTTTCATAGCTATCTTTCATACCCTTGCGATTCTACTTTTCGGAAAGAATGCGTTGGTATAGAATCTAGCAGCAATCCTTCTTGCTAGGCTAGTCTTAACTGAAGAAGTCATTTCTAGACTCAGCAGTTCAGCCCGCAACTCACTAACTACAGCTTCTATCTCCTCTAGGTCCCATTAGACTGATCCTTAGTCCTTCTCCCCCGCAACCAGGCCTTAATTAAGGCTTTCCTTATGAGATGGGATGCTCACTAATCGACTGCTTCTCTCGAGATGCGAAGAATAGCTTAAATAAAGACTCTCTTTGGTCCTTTCGAAGCAGATATTCGTACGTCCATTGGGTTACTTGAGGGTAGCACTGGTTTCGGCTTGACAGCTTTCCTTCCTCCTATAGCAAAGTCTGACTCTTGGATCGGATCAACGGTTTTTTCGTAAGTAAAAGGGTCTTTCATATTCAAATTACAGATATTAATAAATCTATCCAATTCAAATTGTTGTACCAAGCTTCCCTTCTTAATAAGTAAGAAAGAACTTGACTTGTTCAAGTCAGTCTAGTCAACTCCCCTAACTCTATCGAGTCAGTAATCCATTCCCTTCGAATCTAAGGCTCAATGATGGATCCGGGCGCTTTCCAGAGGCGAAGACTGAAACTGATATCACCTGGCTCCGGGTGGACCATACTCCACCTTTCGTCCAGTGGGTAGCTCCGCTCAGACTGAAACTAAAAAAAAAGGTGGTTGGACCTATGCCTACTATGTCTGTGAGGAAGTTGGGCTTCTACATCTTGATTAACCGGGTGACTCGTGGGATGAAATAAGAGTTCATTCTGGATAGCATGGCCCGGGCTGGGGATCTGGGATCTATTCTCAGTCTCCCTATGGGAGAAGATGATGAAAGGATTAAAAAAAAGCATTTATTGACAAGTCGGAGTCGGTCTTACTGCCTTTGCGCATCTGTCTTTGCTCACTCCATGTGTGTGGGGTAGGCATCCTATGCACATGCGGGTGATGCGACGTGGCTTACAGTAGACTAGACGATAGACTAGAGATCATTCGGAAAGGATCTCCCTCGAGGGGGGTCGATCCTCCCGGTGAACTGACCGTAGCCCAAACCGACCGCATGACTGATTGATGTGATGGTCTTCAGTCTACCCTCTCACGTAGCCCATGCCGGATGAATCGTATAGGAAACGAAAGAATCTCACTATAGAGATGGAACCATTCCTTTTTGGCCCCTCGTCTCGTATTGATTGATATCGCATGCTAGTCAGTGACCCTTTGTCATGATCGTGCGTTACGGCCCTTTACTGTTTTGTCATTTTTACATTGAGGGCTTGTTTTGAAGTAGTTTCCGGCGAGGGGTCTATGAACCCTTTCTATTTGAGGGACCGAGCCAATGAAATGAGAAGGCTTCCTTCTCGCCTTCTTTCTCTCATATTTCCCCCCGTCTTTTTGGTGGATCTCGCTAGTGAGACATATTGAATCATATATGGACTAGTTGCACCCATCACCTGCCCGAATGCCTGTATCAACCGTTGTTTCGGTGCGCCTTTAGGAATCGTACATCCTTTGATGAATATTAAACCTTTCGAGGAGAAGAAGGCAGAGCGAAGTCCATTCTTATGGGCAGGGCACAACAGCAAGCAAAAAAAACGGGATGCTTCACAGCAGGCAGCACAGAAAGAGGAGTAGATCCAATGGGAATTGTTATTTTATTTAGCTTGAGCAGGAAACCATAAGGAGGATGGGAAAGCTTATATGACTAGTAGATAAAGAGTAGTGAAAGGATTGAAACCAAAGAAAGATCAGGTACTATTGATCAAACTAGATCGATAGCAGCATGTCCAAAATTCTCGAAAGTGACAACATTGCTAAAAAGAATTCAAAGAAGACGGTTCAAAGCAGTCAGCTCCTCCTTAGCAACTCGAGCGTCTTCTTTCCAGCTTTCGAAGTTCACCTGGCTCTGTGGCTTTTCGACTTTCTCGGCATGATCTTGCGACTTTTGGAGCCTACCTTTGAGTGCCTGAATCAATTCAACAAAAAGAGGTCAAATCCCCTAAGTCACTCGCGATTAGCAGTCGATTCCATAAGCATAAGAGCCGATTTGGCATAAGAAAAAGAAGAAGACATGGGAAAAAGACCAAAGCTATCAGAAAGACTAAGATGGATAGAAAAAAGGTGGCATGATCTCAATCGAGAGTCATTTCCCTTAGTGACTCTAGAATGGAATCAACCAGATCTTCACTTATTTAAGTTATTTTGATTTTCAAAACCAACATAAAGACTTCTTCTTCTTCTTTTTGGTTCTGCCTCTGTTAATCTGCCCCAAACACAGTCGTCACAATCGCGGATGTCCCACCCCTGATTCATCTTTAGTCTGCCCTCTAATCTAATAGAGGGGTGCCATTCAAGTAATAGGCAACAATAGGAAACTCCCAGTCAGCAACAGGTACGAGTCTTCCATTCTCGAATTGAGGAGCTAAAGCAGCCCTTTAGAGATAGGGGAATGTACTGATTGGTAAAGAGGGGAACCATCGAGACGGTATGCTATAAGTATAAACTCTAAATCGGCGGCAGGCCGAAGGAAACCCTTTTTAATCAGTGGAGTGACAGTAGCAGTACCAAGCCAGTCTAACTGCTGCAGGGGATCTTCTGAGGAACTTTTTCACCATTTGGTGTATCGTCAGTAAGGGTGTTGTACTCCTACTCAGTCTCAACTGATTTCTTTATCATGGAGAGATCTCGCAAGATGGGACGGTCTTCTTTTCTCTTTAATTTCCCGGTCTAAAAAATTTCGATTATCAAAGAAGTCCTCCTTTCCGCCTTTGTGAGAGTCAAGTCTATGGGTAAGAGACCCCCACCAGCCGGGTATCTCCCTCAAACTACAAGCCGGATTAGCTTCTCGATAATGAAACCTCCGTTCTCCCCTTCTAACAAAGGATTGCTCGAAGTCCGTGCCCTTAGTCCCGACGAGCTCCGCCCGGCTGCCACTAAATAGGGGACTTTGGTCCTTTTCTTTTGCGGTATTGATCATTTGAGGTCATCGCTCGAAAGAATAAAGAAAAAGGGCTTGCAGCTCCTTCTGCTCATCCTCCATTTGTGGAAGGTACCCGAGATTCATTCCTTTTACTAGTAGCTCGTCAAGGTAGTTTTCTTTGCCTGCCCTCCACTCCTTTTGTGGGAAGGCCTTGGTTTCTCCTCCGGATCCCGTTTGTTGGTCATCGATAGGCAATCCCGGAAAGAGAGATCGGGATGAAAAAGGTGGACGCCAGTAATTAAGCAGAAACCCGAGGGAAATCTCAATAAAAAGAGTCTCGGTTCACTCTTCGCCAGAGTAGTGTCGCATAAAAAGCTGCTCCCCCCCTTCGCTATAAGCGGAGTCCCCAAGTTGGGGAGTACTGGCCCCAGGTCTTTCCTTTCCTGTATGGCAGGAAGTCCCTCCAGGTTGTCTGGCGGGCTACCTATTCAAAGATGAACTAATTGCCTTTGGTTTCTTCTAATGGCAGGCCTGTCCCTCCTCTATCCCTGCTTTCCGGGGTACCTCTTCATCTAGTATCAGACGATTCTTTAGACGATTCTATTGATTTCTTCTCGGTGCAAAACAAAGGGGTCTATCCCTAGGACTCTTTCTCGTGAACTAGGGTAAAGTAAATAGATGGATCGCCCTTTCCTGTCCTGGAAGTGGATCCCCGTTGCCCAAAATCAACAAAGGTTCTAAGAGTCAAGTAAATGGTGGGACCTCCTTCCGGGACCTCCGATTAACTTATTGAGCCTCTCTCCTAGGGTTGGTTTTATCATCTGACCCTAAATCATTCTTAAACCTGAGTTAAGTAGCTCTCTTGTTCTTGGCTGCTAGACAAGGAGCTGGGTAGAGAGATAATAGATCCTCTCCCTAGGATGGTAGCTTCTATTCCTTGATTGCCCTGTAAGTTAAAGAAGGGATTATAATGCTTCTTGAAGCCAAATAAGGGCATAAACTACTATATAGAGTCTTGAGTGCCGGAAACCAACTAAGGCAACTCCGATTGAATGCGGAATCCCGCTAGCCATTATTCGTATGAACTCCTAGATCCATGAAGGATATGGGCATCTGTAAGCCGGTGTAGCTAAGCGAAGAGCGGAAAGAAGGAATCACAAAATAAATTCTTTCCTTATTAATTTGATTGAACTTACCGGTCTGATGATATCTTAATCTAAGCTAAGAAAAGAAGATTTCATAAGAAAATCCAATTTCCTTTTTCAATCTCAAGGGTAAAGGTTTAATTAATAATTCCAGGTGGTCCAGTGGATGGATTAAGCCATTGATCATATCATAGGTCAAGGACGGAACGAAGAACCAACGTTTTTATTCCTCCTCTGTTCTCTACTAAGATTGTAATAGATTCGTGCTTTCTCTTCCCCGAGGGAACAGAACTAGCACTAGAATTCCGAGCCACCTATCCAGTATGTGAGTGAGTCCGCCCTACGGATCCCCTTTGTTCCATTGGAGAGGGGTCCGCCCGCTTAGTTTCATAAGTATAAATGATTTGGGGCACAGAATCTGCCGTAGATGTTAAATTTTCTAATTTTCATTCTCATATTTCTCATCACATGAATGAGACATAACTGCTTATCATAAGAATAGTGAACTAGAAATCATATTTTGATTGGTTTGAGGATTCCGACCTTTTTCTAGAAGAGGTTCTGTTTTCTTTGGACAGGCAACCCCGGAAAGACAGATCGGGATGATGGAGACTTGAAGAAGTAGAAATCAAAGAAATAGAAGGGTCGTTCGTAGATCAGCACAAAGCTATTGATCCAATCCGATCCAAGATGAGTAACCGAGTTCTTCTTCCTATGGTTGGCACGAGAATCCCTCTCTCTCAAAGGGGATGAATCAGATTCGATCTCCGGGCTTATAACCAACCTATGAACAATGGTCTGTCTCGTCTAGTCGGTCTCCTTCTTGGCATCAAGAGTCGTCAGTACTGAAAAGGCCCTGGCATTACCATCGGGAAATCTAGGAGGACAGCTCGCCGAGCCTATGGTGGACGTCGGTTGGGTTGTCGACGATTACGACCATTCAAAGGCATTTTTCCATTAGCTGGAGTAGGGTCAGGTGAAGAGGCAACTAGCTCCAACTGCTAGATGAAGCTACATTCTGGAAGCGAAGTCGGAACTAGTCAGAGAGGTACTCAACCCCCTCACCTAGAAGTTCTCAAGGCAAAAGATCTCTAGACCTATCATCAGCTGTTGTCACTCCTTGAATTCCAAGTATGAGCTAGTCAGAGCTTTGATCATCTCTCTTTCTAACTCTAATAGAACATCCGAAACTAAGAAGCTTCCTTTTGTTAAGGAAAACTCAATAGCTCAATAACTAGCCAACGGGAAAGGAATCTATAGATCAGGGAAGATCTCACTGATGAGTTAGGAGCAGGAGTCTGGTAGCTAGGTAGCTGGGGAGTTAGGAAGCAAGTGTGAAAGCATCTCTTCTTTTTGCTATTTCCAGAGGGAGGTAGTTCAAAGAGAGGGGAGAAGGAGCTCAGAGCACTCTCAAGTTAGTTGGCAGGGACAGGGTCAGGGCGGCCGCTATCCGAGTGCAATCGGCAAAAGCAAGTTTACCTTACTTATTTTAATAATATAAATCGTTCTGCTGTCAAAAGTAGGGGAAAGTGTCTGATCCTTTCAATCAAGCGATAGAGGCAGAGGCTTTACTTCTTTCGCCTACGCTAGGACGGAGCTGCTGTCGAGTGACGATTGGCCGAGGGGAGTTCCATCATGAAGCTGGGTACAAATAAGCCAGTAAAAGACAAGTAGAAGCCAGTGAAAGAGGAGTAGTCAGGGTACGACGAAGCACGCCTGGTACGTAAGCGAATACGGATCACGTGGGTTTGTACTGATCCGCTTTCGAGCTGTCGAGTGAGGATTGCTCCATCTATTAAGAAAGGACGCGGAGGGCCTTGTTTATTTATAAAGGGAGTACTCTCTTCTCTGATGTGCGTTCTATTATTGCCTCCTATTCCTGAGGGAGTGATCGGGATTAAGCCGCGTGGCGATACCCGCGAAAAAGAAAGGACTATTAGCTCTTTGGGGTGGGCCTTTCGTACTCAAATCCGTACGGGGAGAATTATTCAGCGCACTAAAATCTAGTGGATGTGGTTCAATATTTCTGAAAAGCCAGGGTAAAAATGATCCTTGTTAGGGAACCAAGACAAGAATTCTTACTAATAATAATAAAGGGGGCCTCTAACGCCTATAAATAGGACGCTTCTTTCTCTATTTGGCAAAGCAAAGGGAGATGGATCCAGCAACTGCTGAAAGACTTTCCCAAATAGATAAATAAATTCAAAACATCGATACCGAGAAGGCCCAACGGCAGCAAACCCTGGCTGCCTTTTGGGAGCACCTGCCTCCTATCGATCCGGAGGTCGTGGCAAAATTCATGCAAGAGCTCCGGGACCGCATTCGAGCTCTTGAAGACAGGAAACGGGCCCTCCTCCTCGAACAGGAGGAGCTGATTGTGCGAGCTGCGGATGCAGCTCCCCCCCCCAATCCCCCGAGAAATGAGC